TATTGTTATATCTATATCATTATATATCATTATATCTATATTATTAGTTATAACTAATATAACTAATAATATAGAACTAGATATGACTAAATAGAATTAATAGAATTCTATTTTTCTAATAGATATTTTTCTAATAGAAATATATGACTAATTAGTATGTGACTAATTAGTAGAATTTTCATTCTATCATATTAATTACATTAATTATTATTTATACATTCTATTTTTTTTTATCATTCTATTTTTTTTTATGCATTTTATACATTTTATTTATATATTTATACATTATATTTATATTTTTTAATATTAATATTTTAATATATATATATATATATGTTAATGAATATATATTAATGATAATTGATAATTTCAAATTATAAACTATGATTATAAAAAATCTAATTATTTCTTAATATAAAATAAATTTATTTCTTAAAGTAAAGCAGTTATAGCAATAATTATAGCGTATAGCGAGTGGATCGGTCCTAAGAAAAGATAAGATAAGGATAAAGATACAATCCAAATTAGAATGAGACATTCTTCTGGTTTCATTCGGAAAAGGAAGAGATAGGACGAAAAAAAAAGAAGAATGAATATCGACCGTTCCAGTATTCCAAATCGCACTGTAAAAAAGAAAGGGAGGGAGAAACATATATATATATGGGATATATCTATCAATATTGAATTGCGGATACATCAATGATAGAATCATTTCTGATTGAAACAAGGTTTATCCAATAGAAATAAACTGATAGAGGATCGCCAAAAAAATCAAATAGCATACGCTTTTTCGATATGGGAATCATTATCTAATGAATTCAACGGTTCCAAAATAAATGAAAGAGATGGGTGGAATTCCAACTGGATCTTGGTCTCAAATCAAAAGGGGATATGGCGAAATTGGTAGACGCTACGGACTTGATTGGATTGAGCCTTGGTATGGAAACCTACTAAGTGGTAACTTCCAAATTCAGAGAAACCCTGGAATTAAAAATGGGCAATCCTGAGCCAAATCTTTATTTTGATAAAACAAGGATTTCTATTTATAAAACTAGAATAAAAAAAGGATAGGTGCAGAGACTCAATGGAAGCTGTTCTAACGAATGGAGTTGACTACGTTGTGTTAGTAGCTAGAATTCCTCTATCGAAATTACAGAAAGGACGGCCGTATATATCTAATACATACGTATACATACTAACATATCAAACGATTAATCACGACCCGAATCTATCGAATATATATATATGAAAGAAAAAATTCAGAGTTATTGTGAATCCATTCCAATCGAAGTTGAAGGAAGAATCGAATATTTAGTGATCAAATCATTCATTCCAGAGTTTGATAGATCTTTTGAAAAACTGATTAATCGGACGAGAATAAAGAGAGAGTCCCGTTCTACATGTCAATACCGACAACAATGAAATTGATAGTAAGAGGAAAATCCGTCGACTTTAGAAATCGTGAGGGTTCAAGTCCCTCTATCCCCAACAAAAAGTCCATTTTACTTCCTAACTATTTATCCTCTTTTTTTCATCAGTGGTTCAAACAAAATTCACTATCTTTCTTTCTCATTCACTCTACTCTTTCACAAATGGATCCGAAGAGAAATCTTTGGATCTTATCCCAATTTGGATAGATACGATACCTGTACAAATGAACATATATGGGCAATGAATCTCTATTATTGAATCATTCACAGTCCATATCATTATCCTTACATTTATTAGATAAAATTTTTTAATACTTTACTTTATTTAATACTTTACTTTATTTAGATTTAGTCCCTTTAATTGACATAGATACAAGTACTCTACTAGGATGATGCACGGGAAATGGTCGGGATAGCTCAGTTGGTAGAGCAGAGGACTGAAAATCCTCGTGTCACCAGTTCAAATCTGGTTCCTGACACATGAATAATATATCGGATAGATATTCATACAAATTAATCGAGACAGATCAGGATATATATTCGTTAATAGTCAAGAGCATGATACATACTTATTCATCTAGCGTATAGATATATACCTCCATTTTTAGAGATGGGTAAAAAATATATGTATGGTTATGGTAAAGAACTAAAGTGGGATTATGTTCCCTTTTTTTGTTTCTTTTTTCTTTCTTGTTTGTTCATATTGTGCTTTCTCTCACTCAAAAAGAGTGTTAAGTCTTCATATTCATATATATATCAAAAAAAAAAAAAAAAGAAAAAAGTTTTAAAAAAACTTAAAAAAAGTATAGAGGGGTTGAAGGATAGGAATAGACAGGATGCATTTCAGACACAGTACAAATAAAATTCAATCCCTTTTTATTTCGGAATTTCGCTTTTTCTTTTATATTTATTCTATTTCTTCACTCTTGCTTACGTTACTTTCCGAGGTCTGTCTAAGTGATGTGCGCGGTACAAAGTTCATGGTGCAGAACTATTTTGATTCATCTTTTTGTTTCTGCTCATACAAAATAGATATTATCTTTTCCAAATTCGGGAATAGCAATGAAGCC